ACACTAATTGGTCGTGTATTAGCAGACGATATATATATCGGTCCACGATGCCTTGCCACTCGAAATCAAGATATTGGGATTGGACTTGTCAATCGATTCATAACCTTTCGAGCACAACCAATATATATTCGAACCCCCTTTACTTGCAGGAGTACATCTTGGATCTGCCAATTATGTTATGGTCGGAGTCCTACTCATGGCGACCTGGTCGAATTGGGAGAAGCTGTAGGTATTATTGCGGGTCAATCAATTGGGGAACCAGGGACTCAACTAACATTAAGAACTTTTCATACTGGTGGAGTATTCACAGGCGGTACTGCCGAGCATGTACGAGCTCCTTCTAATGGAAAAATAAAATTCAATGAGGATTTGGTTCATCCCACACGTACCCGTCATGGGCATCCTGCTTTTCTATGTTCTATAGACTTGTATGTAACTATTGAGAGTCGGGATATTATACATAATGTAAATATTCCACCAAAAAGTTTGATTTTAGTTCAAAATGATCAATATGTAGAATCAGAACAAGTGATTGCTGAGATTCGTGCTGGAACGTCCACTTTTCATTTTAAAGAGAAGGTACGAAAACATATTTATTCTGAATCAGAGGGAGAAATGCACTGGAGTACCCATGTCTACCATGCACCTGAATATACATATGGTAATGTTCATCTATTATCAAAAACAAGTCATTTATGGATATTAGCAGGAGGTCCGTGCAGATCCAGTATAGTGTCTTTTTCACTCCACAAGGATCAAGATCAAATGAATGTTCATTCTTTTTCTGTCGAAGAAAGATATATCTCTGGCCTATCAATGACTAATGGTCGAGTAAGACATAAATTGTTGGATACTTCTGGTAAAAAAGATAAGAAAATTCTTGACTATTCAACAAGACCTGATCAAACGATATCTAATGGTCATTGGAATTTCATATATCCTTCTATTATCCAAGGGAATTCTTATTTCTTGGCGAAAAAGCGAAGAAATAGATTCATCATCCCATTACAATATGATCAAGAACGAGAGAAAGAACTAATACCCTGTTTTGGTATTTCAATCGAAATACCAAAACAGGGTATTTTACGTAGAAATAGTATTCTTGCTTATTTTGATGATCCACAATACAGAAGAAGCAATTCAGGAATTACTAAATATGGGACCGTAGAGGTCAATTCAATCATAAAAAAAGAGGATTTGATTGAGTATCGAGGATCAAAAGAATTTAGTACGAAATACCAAATGAAAGTAGATCGGTTTTTTTTCATTCTCGAAGAAGTGCATATCTTACCCGGATCTTCGTTGATAATGGTCCGGAACAATAGTATCATTGGAGTAGATACACAACTCGCTTTAAATACAAGAAGTCGAGTAGGCGGATTAGTCCGAGTGGAGAGAAAAAAAAAATATATTGAACTAAAAATCTTTTCCGGAGATATTTATTTTCCTGGGGAGGCAGATAAGATATCCAGGCACAGCGGCATTTTGATACCACCGGAAACAGAAAAAAAAAATTCTAAGGAATCAAAAAAATGGGAAAATTGGATCTATGTCCAACGGATCACACCTACCAAGAAAAAGTATTTTGTTTCGGTTCGACCCGTAGTCACATATGAAATAGCTGATGGCATAAATTTAGCAACACTTTTTCCTCAAGATCTCTTGCGGGAAAAGGATAATGTCCAACTTAGAGTTGTCAATTATATCCTTTATGGAAATGGCAAGTCAATTCGAGGAATTTCTCACACAAGTATTCAATTAGTTCGGACTTGCTTAGTATTGAATTGGGATCAAGAACAAAATGGTTCTCCGGAAGAGGTTCATGCTTCCTTTGTTGAGGTAAGGGCAAATGATCTGATTCGCGATTTCATAAGAATTGAGTTAGTCAAGTCCACTATTTCGTATACCGGAAAAAGATATGATAGGGCAAGTTCAGGATTGATTTCCGATAATGGATTAGATCGCACAAATATCAATCCTTTTTATTGCAAGGCCAGGATTCAATCACTTACCCAACATCAAGGTACTATTGGTACATTGTTGAATCGAAATAAGGAATGCCAATCTTTGATAATTTTGTCATCATCCAATTGCTCTCGAATTGGTCCATTCAATGGTTCGAAATATAACAATATGACAAAAGAATCGGATCCCATAATCCCAATTAAGGATTTGTTGGGTCCCTTAGGCACTATTGTACCTAAAATAGCAAATTTCTATTCATCTTACCATTTAATAACTTATAATCAGATCTTGTTAAAGAAATATTTGCTACTTGACAATTTTCAACAGACTTTCCAAGTACTTCAAGTACTTAAATACTGTTTAATAGATGAAAATAGGAGGATTTATAATCCCGATCCATGCAGTAATATCATTTTGAATCCATTCCATTTGAATTGGCACTTTCTCCATCACGATTATTGGGAAGAGACATCTACAATAATTAGCCTTGGACAATTTTTTTGTGAAAATGTATGTCTATTCAAATACGAACCACACGTAAAAAAATCTGGTCAAATTATAATTGTTCATGTTGACTCCTTAATTATAAGATCAGCTAAGCCCTATTTGGCCACTCCAGGAGCAACTGTTCATGGCCATTATGGAGAAATCTTTTACGAAGGAGATACATTAGTTACATTTATATATGAAAAATCGAGATCTGGTGACATAACGCAAGGTCTTCCAAAAGTGGAACAAATCTTAGAAGTACGTTCGATTGATTCAATATCGATGAACCTCGAAAGGAGAGTTGAAGGTTGGAACGAAGGTATACCAAAAATTCTTGGAATCCCCTGGGGATTCTTGATTCAAGCTGAGCTAACCATAGCTCAAAGTCGTATCTCTTTGGTTAATAAAATCCAAAAGGTTTATCGATCCCAGGGGGTACAGATCCATAATAGACATATAGAGATTATTGTACGTCAAGTAACATCAAAAGTGTTGGTTTCAGAAGATGGAATGTCTAATGTTTTTTCACCTGGGGAATTAATCGGATTGTTGCGAGCGGAACGAGCAGGGCGTGCTTTGGACGAAGCGATCTCTTATCGGGCAATCCTATTGGGAATAACGAGGGCATCTTTGAATACTCAAAGTTTCATATCCGAAGCAAGTTTTCAAGAAACCGCTCGAGTTTTAGCAAAAGCTGCTCTACGAGGTCGTATTGATTGGTTGAAAGGCCTGAAAGAGAACGTTGTTCTGGGTGGGATTATACCTGTTGGTACCGGATTCAAAAAATTAGTGCACCGTTCAAGGCAAGACAAGAACATTTATTTGGAAATCAAAAGAAAGAATCTATTCGACTTGGAAATGAGAGATATTTTGTTACACCATAGAGAATTATTTTGTTCTTACGTCCCAAACAATTTTCATGAGACAAATTTCCATGAGACATCAGAACAATCATTTACGCGATTTCATGATTCCTAAGAGCGGATTCTTTTACTTTAACTATCTTTTAACTATCTGGCTTTTAACTTAACTATCTGGTTCGAGTATTGATTTGGTAAAAAAAAATAAGTAATTAAAAGACATTAATGGTTTGTACCGTGTATCAACGGTCAATTCCCGGTAGAAGGTTCCATCGGAACAATTATTTATTTCAAAGTACCTCGTCTCTTTGTTAAAAAAAAGAAAAAACAAAAAGGAAGTGTGGGGAAAAATGACAAGAAGATATTGGAACATCAATTTGGAAGAGATGATGGAGGCCGGAGTTCATTTTGGTCATGGTACTAAGAAATGGAATCCTAGAATGGCCCCTTACATCTCTGCAAAGCGTAAAGGTATTCATATTACAAATCTCACTAGAACTGCTCGTTTTTTATCAGAAGCCTGTGATTTAGTTTTTGATGCAGCAAGTAGGGGAAAAACCTTCTTAATTGTTGGTACCAAAAATAAAGCAGCGGATTCAGTAGCATCAGCTGCAATAAAGGCCCGGTGTCATTATGTTAATAAAAAATGGCTCGGTGGTATGTTAACGAATTGGTCTACTACGGAAACGAGACTTCAAAAGTTCAGGGGTTTAAGAGCAGAACAAAAGATGGGGAAACTCAACCGTCTTCCCAAAAGAGATGCAGCAATGTTGAAGAGAAAATTATCTACCTTGCAAACATATCTCGGCGGTATCAAATATATGACGGGGTTGCCTGATATTGTGATCATCGTTGATCAGCAAGAAGAATATACAGCTCTTCGAGAATGTGTAATTTTGGGGATTCCGACGATTTGTTTAATCGATACAAATTGTGACCCAGATCTCGCAGATATTTCGATTCCAGCCAACGATGACGCTATAGCTTCAATCCGATTGGTTCTTAACAAATTAGTATCCGCAATTTGTGAGGGCCGTTCTAGCTATATAAGAAATCGTTGATTATGATTAAGAATAATTAGTTAATTATTTTGGGATTTTATAGATTTATTGGATCGGTTCGGTTACTATTCTTGAATTAAAAAAGAAAAGAAAAAACAAAAAAGAAGTGTGGGCATATTGATAATATGTTATGATGTTATGTGATTTCTTGGTATCCTATGTAATTTCTTGATATCCTAAATATACGATTGATGAATACGATTAATGATTCAAGTTGGTGAGTTGAGAAGGAGATGGTTGAATCAAAATAATTTCTTTTTTGAAGTTCAATTTCTGTTAGAGGGCAATATGAATGTTATACCATGTTCCATTAAAACACTCAAAGGATTATACGATATATCAGGTGTAGAAGTAGGCCAACATTTCTATTGGCAAATAGGAGGTTTACAAATCCATGCCCAAGTACTTATCACTTCTTGGGTAGTAATTGCTATCTTATTAGGTTCAGTCATCATAACTGTTCGGAATCCACAAACCATTCCGACCGACGGTCAGAATTTCTTCGAATATGTCCTTGAATTTATTCGAGACTTGAGCAAAACCCAGATTGGAGAAGAATATGGGCCTTGGGTTCCCTTTATTGGAACTATGTTCCTATTTATTTTTGTTTCTAACTGGTCAGGTGCTCTTTTACCTCGGAAAATTATACAGTTACCTCATGGGGAGTTAGCTGCGCCCACGAATGATATAAATACTACTGTTGCTTTAGCTTTACTCACGTCAGTCGCATATTTTTATGCGGGTCTTAGCAAAAAAGGATTGGGTTATTTTGGGAAATACATTCAACCAACTCCAATACTTTTACCAATTAACATCCTAGAAGATTTCACAAAACCTTTATCTCTTAGTTTTCGACTTTTCGGGAATATATTGGCTGATGAATTAGTAGTTGTTGTTCTTGTTTCTTTAGTCCCTTCAGTAGTTCCTATACCTGTCATGTTTCTTGGATTATTTACAAGTGGTATTCAAGCTCTTATTTTTGCAACGTTAGCCGCGGCTTATATAGGTGAATCCATGGAGGGTCATCATTGACTAGCTTTCCAAATAGTCTTTTTTTTTTATTATTATTAATTATTAAGTAAGCTTATCCCAATTCATGTATGGTTCAGGATAATCCAATTGGTTGGGGAACATAATAACGTATGACTATATGACCTAGAGTTGTAGGAGAAAAGATGGACGATATTACAGAATTGTAAAAAAAAAAGAAGGGTTGGGGAGGTTATACTAGATGTATGTAATGTCTATAAGCCCGGCCCCCGTCTATGTTTCTAGGAATGATTCTAGAATCCGATTTAATCTAAAAAAAATGCGGGTGGTTTACGTTATGGAAGAAACAAATGTATATGTGATATTAGAATGACATTAGATATTCATTAGTTATATAAGGCTATCCCTATCATCCTATATAATATCACTATATTACATAATTACATACTATTTTACATAATTACATACTATTACTATATTACTATTTCTATAATCATAACTTCTCTTCTGTAATCATAATCTAATCCTATAATCACAACTAATCCTATAATCATAATCCTTATTATATATTATAGTTATAGTTATAGAAATATTATATATAAAAATTTTAATATTATATTTTATTATATATTATATATAATATTTTGTTATATATTATATATATATTTTATTTATTAATATTATTATTATTCATATACATTATATATAACTAGTAAATTTATAATATGATTTATATAATATGATTTATATATTTATATTATATAATAATATATATTATATAATATAAAATATATATGAAATATAAAATATATATTAATATAAATATTAATATAAATAATTTAATTATCAATAATTATTGATATTAATTAGTACTACATATTGAATATTGATATTGATTTGTATTGGTATTAATTTGATTGATATTGATTGCATTGATTGCAGCTCACACTGCATTTAGTCACACTGCATTTAGATAGATTTCAATATCAGTCCTTCTATCTCGTCTGTGATTGTGGATTGAATGAAAAAAGAGATGAACTCAAGAATAGTGTAGTAAAGAACAAAGAATTAAATGAAAGAATGGTTCGAAACAAAGAAATACAATAGTTAGAACTGTATGCATATGGATTTACAAAAACTCCATCATGGGTAAAAACTAAAAACGAGATAGTTCTGACGATTCAGTTCAGTAATTTAGTAATATTATCATCTCAATTCGGAGTTTTTAGTTACTTCGACCGCTGGATCTTAATGATAAAATGAGTAATAATTCATTGGTTGATTGTATCATTAACCATTTCTTTTTTTTGGTGTGAGGAACTTACCATGAATCCACTGATTTCTGCCGCTTCCGTTATTGCTGCTGGATTAGCCGTGGGGCTTGCTTCTATTGGACCTGGAGTTGGTCAAGGTACTGCTGCAGGTCAAGCTGTAGAAGGTATTGCGAGACAACCAGAAGCAGAGGGTAAAATACGAGGTACTTTATTGCTTAGTCTAGCTTTTATGGAAGCTTTAACAATTTACGGACTGGTCGTGGCATTAGCGCTTTTATTTGCGAATCCTTTTGTTTAATCCTAGAAATATAAAAAAAGTACCTTACATACTTTTTCTTATTTTATTAACTTTAACTTGGAATTGCCCTTTGCTTCTTCGAATTATATTAACACTTTACTTATAAATTACTTATTTGTTTTGTTGAGACAATACCCCAACCCCAGGAAAGGAAGGGCTGATTTGAGGATGAGGAATTACCGGATTCGCTTGCTTTCTTCCTTTCTGTCCTTAGCTTAGTACAATAGAAAACCTTTTGACTTTCATTGTTGGAAGCGTTTCAACAAACGAAATATTTATCAATTGATATGAGATCTAAGACCTAAGTAAAGTATCTTATTGGAAACTTCTTGAAAACTTAAAAAAAGGAAGAAATTTCAAACAAATGAAATCACTAGATTTAATCTATTGCCATTAAATAAAGTGGAAATGAAATTAATAAAAAGAAATCGATCAAAAAAAGGGCGAGCGAAGTGATACAAAAAGAACTCTGTTCTTTGTTAGTCCTATCCATAAGAGAGGAGAGCATATGAAAAATGTAATCGATTCTTTCGTTTCCTTGGGACACTGGCCATTCGCCGGGA